AATCAAAAGTTTATTTGGTTGTGCTGGATCCACAATTAATCCTATGGATCTCTAGGATTGGATTGGTGTATTCTTATATACATATCGCTTAGGACCGAGGATAGCGAGTCAGGTATAAGATCCCCTTTTACCCATCCTGTATATTGTCCTTTTTTCTGTTTTTTTTATTCCAACTAAAAGAAAAAGCGCTATCTCTCAGATAGCGTGAAGTGCTACCCGGATTCTGACAAAGGAGAATCTTCTATTTCTCACTTCTTTTTAGTGAATTCCCTTTAGTAAATGCAAATTTCAAATGACTTTTCATCGAATGACTATTCATCTATTTTTTTTCATGCAAATAGGGGGCAAGAAAGCTCTATGGAAAAATGGTGGTTTAATTCGATGTTGTATAAGGAAGAGTTAGAACATAGGTGTGAGCTAAGTAAATCAATGGGCAGTCTTGATCCTATTGACAATACAAGTAGCCGTGAAAATACAAGTATAAGTTCTACAGAAAAAAACATTCATAGTTGGAGTAATGGTTTTAGTTACAGGAATTATGATCTTTTATTCGGTATCCGGGACATTCGAAATTTCATATCTGATGAAACTTTTTTAGTTAGGGATAGTAGAGGGGAAACTTATTCCATTTATTTTGATATTGAAAATCAGATTGTTGAGATTGAAAACGATCACTCTTTTTGGAGTGAACTACAAAAAAAATTTTCTAATTATTTGAATTCCAGTTATGTGAATGGATCTAAAAGTGGTGATACCCATTATGATCTTTCCATGTACGATACTCAATATAGGTTGAATAATCACATTAATTGTTGTATTGACAGTTATCTTCATTCTCAAATGCGGATTGAGAATTCTGTTTTAAGTGCTAGTGACAATTACAGTGATATTGACATTTTGGATGAAAGTCAGACTCCCACTAACACAAAAGGTAAGAATAAGAATCTTGGGGTTCCTAAAAAATATAGGAATTTGTGGATTCAATGTGAAAATTGTTATGAATTAAATTATAAGAGATTGTTGAAGTCAAAAATGAACGTTTGTGATGAATGCGGATATCATTTGAAAATTAGTAGTTCAGAGAGAATCGAACTCTCGATTGATCCAGGTACTTGGGATCCTATGGACGAAGACATGGTCTCAACGGATCCCATCGAATTTCATTCGGAGGAGGAACCTTATAAAGATCGCATTAAGTCTTATCAAAAAGATACGGGGTTAACCGACGCTGTTCAAACAGGTATAGGTCAACTAAATGGTATTCCTGTAGCAATCGGGGTTATGGATTTTAAGTTTATGGGAGGTAGTATGGGATCTGTAGTAGGAGAGAAAATAACTCGTTTGATTGAGTATGCTACTAATAACAAAATACCCCTTATTCTAGTGTGTGCTTCCGGCGGGGCGCGCATGCAAGAAGGAAGTTTGAGCTTGATGCAAATGGCTAAAATTTCGTCGGCTTTATGTGATTATCAATCAAATAAAAAGTTATTATACGTATCAATTCTTACATCTCCTACTACTGGAGGCGTGACAGCTAGTTTTGGTATGTTGGGAGATATCATTATGTGCGAACCCAATGCCTACGTAGCGTTTGCGGGTAAAAGAGTAATTGAAGAAACATTGAATACGACAGTACCTGACGGTTTACAAGAAGCTGAATATTTATTCGATAAGGGTTTATTCGATCCAATTGTACCACGTAATCCTTTAAAAGCCACTCTAAGCGAGTTATTTCAGTTGCATGCTTTCTTTCCTTTGAATCCAAATTCGACCGATCAGTAAGGTCAACTATTTTTTATTTGTGGCAAAAAGGTCGTTAGTTATCGTAATCAATCAAAGTCAAAACGATAAAGAATCAATCATCAATCATAATAGAATAGTGGGGTGGGGTTTTCGCGGTTACCATCTCTATAACTACTAATTCTATATCTATCCATAATCTATAATCTATAACTATATATAAAGAATCAAAAGTTGCGGATAAATTTGTTTACTTTTTTTATTTGACTTCATATTCATATTCCATCTTACTTCTGTCAATTAACAAACAATTTGGCAAATGGAAATTGCGCAAAAAGGGCCTTTTGCATTTTAATATATTTCCTTGTCGAAGACTCTCCATTTTGACTAACAAGAGAATTTCTCTTGGATCCGATTCGAACGGGACTTTGTAAACAACTCTTTCTTCAGTGATATTGAATTCAATTAAAAGACAGGGGCAAAAGATGAAGAATCAAAAAGTTGATTATCAAACATATCTTTTTTGTTTCGAAGGATAATTAAGTTTATTTAGTTAGTTCTACATTTCTTGAACTTAGTATATACTATACTCACTTGGATATAATTAGTATAATTATATAGAATTAGAATTCGAATTAAGTTAAGAGAATTTTAGAACAATATAACAAACAGGTACAAATAGTCAATCGAGGTACCCATTCTATGACAGATATAAACCTTCCCTCTATTTTTGTGCCTTTCGTAGGCCTAGTATTTCCGGCAATTGCAATGGCTTCTTTATTTCTTCATGTTCAAAAAAACAAGATTGTTTAGGCTGGCTGGTTAGGCCCAATCAAACTTTTTTCAAGATTTAGACTTAATTGAATCATAATACTCCATTTTTTTATTGAAAATGAAAAGTGGAATATGTTATAATGCGTGATTTCTTTCGAACATAAGCGCAAGAACTCTTATGCATATGAAAGCTTATATAGGGAGAAAGTCATTTGAACGATTTTTAAATCACGGCCGGTCCATGAGAAAGTCAGTGCTTGTAGATATCTAGGGCAGGGTCATGTGAGGGGACGTTCTTATTTTCGATCGAACGAATTTGATGAATTACCCCTACAGGTTCACATTAGGATAGTGCTAGTTGATGAGAGTTACTTCAGAAACGGAGCGTTAAGTAAAGTATAAGTTAAATTCATTTTTGTTATTCTATCAATTCAAATCATTCAAATGAAATGCAACTAGATTAGTATGAATTGGCGATCAGAACGTATACGGATAGAACTTATAAGGGGGTCTCGAAAAACAAGTAATTTCTTCTGGGCGTTTATCCTTTTTTTAGGTTCATTAGGATTTTTATTAGTTGGAACTTCCAGCTATCTTGGTAGGAGTTTGATATCTTTCTTTCCCTCTCAACAAATCGTTTTTTTTCCACAAGGGATTGTCATGTCTTTCTATGGTATCGCGGGCCTCTTTATTAGCTCCTATTTGTGGTGCACAATTTCGTGGAATGTAGGTAGTGGTTATGATCTCTTCGATAAAAAAGAAGGAATAGTGTCTATTTTTCGTTGGGGATTTCCGGGAAAAAATCGTCGCATCTTCCTCCGATTCCTTATAAATGATATTCAGTCTATCAGAATAGAACTTAAAGAGGGTATTTCTCCTCGGCGTGTCCTTTATCTAGAAATCAGAGGCCGAGGGGCCGTTCCTTTGACTCGTACTGATGAGAATTTAACTCCACGAGAAATGGAACAAAAAGCCGCCGAATTGGCTTATTTCTTGCGAGTACCGATTGAAGTTTTTTGAAATGAACCGAAGAACGTCCATTAGAATCAAAGCAAACGCATATTTTATAGATATGTGGAACATCCAAAAAAGGGGGATTGTTTTTGTCTGCAAAAAAGAAATTTATGCGTTTGAAATAAAGAAATTGATTGATTTTTTTCAATTTGAATGGATAGGTTAGAGACAAATAGCTCATGTAAATTAATGCTATCTCGCGATGTTTCGTTTTCTCCCTTCTTTCGCTCTTTTCTCTTTAATGAATGACCCAACATTTTGATTTCTTATAACGAGAATTATCCAAGTTCTGTCTTATTTTGATACCCCCCCTTTTTTTGATCATAACATTCAGAAAAATTTATCAACTCTTTAGGACTCATTACCGAATTACAAAGAAAAAACAGAGAACGATTCGATACCTTGGAATAGAACTCATTTTGGTGAAACAAAAAGGATTAGATCGCATAGAGTCCACGAATGAGGCCACTTTAAAAATGAACTTAACAATTTAGAAATGAAAAACATGGCAAAAAAGAAAACATTTATTCCCCTTCTCTTTCTGATATCTATAGTATTTTTACCCTGGTGGAGCTTTATAGCATTTAATAAAAGTCTGGAATCTTGTGTTACTAATTGGTGGAATACCAAGCAATCCGAAACTCTTTTGAATGATATTCAAGAAAAGAGTCTTTTAGAAAAATTCATAGAATTAGAGGATCTCTTACTGTTGGACGAGGTGATAAAGGAATACCCGGTAAAAAAGCTAAATCTAGGAATCCATAAAGAAACGATTCAATTGATCAAGCTACACAACGAAGATTGTATACATACAATTTTGTCCTTCTCGACCAATCTAATCTGTTTCGTTTTTCTAAGTGGTTATTCTTTTATAGGTAATGAACAACTTATTATTCTTAACTCTTGGGTTCAGGAATTCCTATATAACCTAAACGACACAATAAAAGCATTTTCTATTCTTTTATTAACCGATTTGTGTATCGGATTCCATTCGCCGCACGGTTGGGAACTAATGATTGGCTCTATCTATAAAGATTTTGGATTTTCTCATAATGATCAAATTATATCTGGCCTTGTTTCCACTTTTCCAGTCATTCTAGATACAATTTTGAAATATTGGATCTTCCGTTATTTAAATCGCGTATCCCCATCACTTGTAGTGATTTATCATTCAATGAATGACTGAAAAAAAAGGTCTAAGGTCTACTAATTCAATTCGATATTTACCCAATTCGAGTGTTTGGTACTTTGGGCATAAGAATTCCAAATCGTACTGACTCTTTCTACCCTCCAGGGCAGGAAGGTCCTCCTATATTCCAGTAAGATTTTTTTAGTAAATAGCAGAATCGTGGATAGGGAACTAGACTAGCGACCTACCCAATTTATTGTAGAAATTTCGGGATCAAAAATTGGACCATGCAAACTAAAAATACCCTTTGTTGGATAAAAGAACAGATTACTCGATCCATTTC